ATGCGCCTTTGCATCTAGCATTGGGTAGACCTCATATAATAACTGTCATAGCTCTACCCTATCTTTTATTTCATTTATTCGGCAATAATAATAAAGACTTTTTGAATTATGGGTACAAGAATCCAAATTCAATACGTAATTTAAGCATTCAAAAAATATTCTTTAATAATCTGATTTTTCAGTTATTTAACCCCCTTGTCTTACCAAGTTCCATATTAGTCAGATTAGTCAATCTCTATATGTTTCGATGCAACATAAAAATTTTATTTTTAACAAGTGCTTTTTTTGGTTGGATAACTGGTCAACTTTTTTTGATGAAATGGGTTGGACTTATATTTATCTGGATACAACAAAAGAATTTTATTGAATATAATGTTCCTATTCGATCTAATAAATCTATTATATCAGAATTTCGAAGTTCTATGTCTCAAATCTTTATTTTCTTTTTTTTTATTACGTTTTTATACTATTTAGGCAAAACACCCTTGCCCTTTTTTTATAAGACAAGAACTAAGCAAGAAAAAAATATATCTACTGAAGAAGATACTTCTTCTTATCTTTCTTTGGAAAAATCTCAAAATTCATACAAAATCAATGAAAGCGAGGATAAAAAGATATCGGTATTTAAAAAATCTCTTGTAACGATTTTTTTTGATTTTAAACGATGGAAGCGTCCGTTGCGATACATAAAAAATGCTCGATTTGAAAATTTCGTAAGATATGATATGTCACAATTCTTTTTTGATACATGTAAAAGCGATGGAAAAGACAGAATATGTTTTACGTATCCACCCGATTTGTCAACTTTCCTAAAAATAATGGAAACAAAAACAGACCTTTTGACAACTGAAAAAATATTCTATGATGAATTACATAATGAATTTTACAATTATTGGAATTTTCGAAATGAAGAAAAAAGAAAAAAACTAAGTAATGAATTTCTAAACAGGGCCAAAGTTATGGATAAGGAATTTTTGCCTCTGGATATATTCGAAAAACGAATTAGATTGTGTAATGAGGAGACTCAAACAAAAAACTTACCTAAAATATACGATCCTTTCTTAAATGGACCCTGTCGTGGACGAATCAAAAATTTTTTTGTATCCTCAATAAAAATTCAAAAGAAAACTTCGAAAAAAAATGAAATTTGGATAAATAAGATTCATGGTCTCCTTCTTTATATTAATAGTATTCAAAATCATCCTGAATTTGAACAAAAAATAGATATATTAGATAGAAAATCATTTTTAACTGAAATTCGTTTTTTTTTTTACTTAATCCGTAAATTTTCCGATAAATCAGTATCAAGCTTGAACTTTGAAGGACTTGTTTTCTTTCCCGAACATGAACTAATTACTTCCGAAAAAAAGAAAATCAAATTCTTATTTGACACAATTAGAACTGATCTGAACGAGAAAAAAAAAAAAAGTATTGGAATGAAAGAAATGAGGAAACAAGTTCCTCGATGGTCTTACAAACTAATAGACGAATTGCAAGAACTGGAAGGAAAAAGTGAACGAGAGAAGCATGGAATTCGTTCCCGAAAAGCCAAACGTGTAGTTATTTTTACTTTTCCTAATAAATCACAGAATGAGACTACTTCTAGGTATGCTAGAAACACTAAAAATACTGATAAAAAAAGGGAATTGGCTTTAATACGTTATGCACAACAACCTGATTTTCGACGAGACATAATCAAAGGATCTATACGTGCTCAAAGGCGTAAAACAGTTACTTGGAAATTTTTTCAAACAAGTCTGCATTCGCCCCTTTTTTTGGAAAAAATTGAGAAAACCTCGTTATTTTCTTTTTTAAAAAATTATGAGCCAATGAGAAAAATGCTTTTTTTGTTCCAAAATAAGATGCGTACAAAGGCAGAATTACAAAATTCGGATTATACAGAGGAAAAGACAAAAGAAAGTAAGGAGGAGGGCGAAAGAAAAAAAAAAGAAAAAGAGGAAAAAAGACGTATAGAAATAGCAGAGGCCTGGGATAGCATTATAGTTGCTCAAGTAATAAGAGGTTCTTTATTAATAGCCCAATCAATTCTTAGAAAATATATTCTATTGCCCTCATTGATAATAACTAAAAATATTTTTCGTATGCTATTATTTCAATTTCCCGAATGGTCAGAAGATTATAGGGATTGGAAGAGAGAAATTTATATTAAATGCACCTATAATGGCGTTCAATTATCCGAAACAGAATTTCCAAAAAATTGGCTAATAGACGGTATTCAGATAAAAATAATATATCCCTTTCGTCTGAAACCTTGGCACAGATCTAAGCTACGATCCACTGAAAAGGATCCAATTAAACAAAAGGCGAAAAAAAAAAAAGACTTTTGCTTTTTAACAATTTTGGGAATGGAAGTAGAATTGCCCTTTTCTAGTTATCCCCGAAATCGATTTTCATTTTTTCATCCTATTTTTAAAGAACTAAAAAAAAAAATGAAAAAATGGAAAAATACTTTTTTTCTAGTTCTCAAGATTTTAAATGAGAGAACAAATTTGTTTATTAATTTCTCAAAAGAAAGAGCAAAGTGGATCATCAAAAAAATTTTACTTCTAAACGAAAAAATAAAACAACTCCCAACTTTATTTATACTTAGATTCAAAAAAATATGTGGATTGAGTGAAAGCCAAAAAGATTCAACAATGAGTAAGAAAAATCCAATGATTTACGAATCAACCATTCGAATTCAATCTATTAATTGGACAAATTGTTTATTGAAAAAAAAAAAAATAAAAGATCTGAATGCTAAAAGAAAGATAATCATAAAAAAAATAAAAAAAATGACAAAAGAAAAAAAAAAGGGGGTTTTAACTTCAGAGATAAATATTAGTTCGAACAAAGCAAGTTATTATGCTAAAAGATTAGAATTAAAAAAAAATATTTGGCAGATATTACAAAAAAGAAATCCTCTATTAGACTATAAATCGGAGCATTCTTTTTTGAAATCTCTGATGAAAAAGGTATACCTGGATATCCTTCTATGTATAATTAATATTCCTAGGGGCGATGTACGACTTTTTCTTGAATCAAGAAATATAATAAAAAAAAAATCCATTTACTCCAATGAAACAAATGTGGAAAGAACTGATAAAACAAATCAAAGTCGAATTCACTTTATTTCGCTTCTCAAAAAACCTTATAATATTAGGAATACGAATTCACAGAATTCTTGTGACGTATCCTCGTTGTCACAGGCATATGTATTTTTTAAATTATCAGAAACCCAAGTTATTAACATATATAAGTTAAGATCTGTTTTTGAGTATAATGGAAAATCTTTTTTTCTTAAGAATGAAATAAAGGATTTTTTTTTTGGAATACAAAGAATATTTTATTCTAAATTAAAACAAAAGAACCCTCCCAATTCTCTAATGAATCAATGGAAAAATTGGTTGTTAAAGGGTCATTATCAATATGATTTATCTCAGAGGAGATGGGCTAGATTAGTACCACAAAAATGGAAAAATAGAATCTATGAGCGTCATGCTTCTCAAAATAAAGATTTCAAAAAATGTAATTCATATGAAGAAAAAACCCGATTAATTCTTTACAAAAACCAACAATTAGACTTATTAAAAAACAAAAAAAAATATGAATATGATCTTTTTTCATATAAATCTATTAATTATGCGAATAAGAAGGATTCAGATATTTATGGATATGAATCATCATTCCAAGCAAATAACAAGACAGCTATTTCTTATAATTACAACACACGTAAAAAATATAGATTTGATCTAACGAGTGATATCTCTATCAAGAAGTATATAGCAGAAGATGCTATTCTAGATATGGAAAAAAATCTGGATAGAAAGTATTTTGATTGGATGGGAATTAATGGAGAAATATTTAATCGTTGCAGATCGAATCGGGAATTTTTGTTCTTTTCCAAATTTTGGATATTTTATAATGCATATACGAGTAACCTGTGGATCATACCAATCCAATTACTTTTTTTCAATTTTAATATAAATCAAAATGGTAGTGAAAATCAAAACATTACTAGAAATCAAAAAATAATAGATATTTTTAGATCATCAAAAAAAAAAAAGGACTTTGAGTTAGAGACTCGAAATCAAGCAAAAGCGGAATACACGGATCAAGTAGATTTGGAATCATCTCTCTCAACCTACGAAAAAGATATTGAAGAAGATTATACAGGATTGGACAGGAAAAAGGATATAAACAAAAAGCAATACAAGACTAAGATAGAGGCAGAACTTTTTCTCTTATTAAAAAAGTTTTTGGTTTTTCAATTGAATTGGAGGGGTTCCTTAAATCAAAGAGTAATGAATAATATCAAAATTTATTGTCTCCTGATTAGATTGAAAAATCTAAAAGAGATTGCGATAACCTCTGTTCAAAGAGGAGAACTAAGTCTAGATATTATGTTGATTCATAATAAGAAGGATTTAACTCTTACAGAATTGACGAAAAAGAATAAATTGATCCAAAAAGGAATATTGATTATCGAACCGGTTCGTCTTTCTAGAAAAAACGATGAACAATTTTTTTTTTATCAAACCATAAGCCTTTCGTTGATTCATAAGAGTAAGCGTCAATTTAATCAAAGATATCCAGAAAAAAGCCATGTTGATAAAAAGAACTTTGAAAAATCCATTTCAAAAACAAGAGATAAAAAGATAACAGAAAATAAAGAAAAAAATCATTATGATTTGCTTGTTCCTGAATTTTTTTTTTCCGCTAGACGTCGTAGAGAATTCAGAATTCTAATTTGTTTCAATTCTAAGAATAGAAATAGTATACATGGAAAGGCAAGATTTTACAAAAAAAATAATAATTGCTGTAACGTTTTGGCTAAAAATAAGGATGAGGATCTTGATAGAGGAAAAAAAAAACTAATGAATTTCCATTATTTTCTTTGGCCAAAATTTCGATTAGAGGATTTAGCTTGTATGAATCGCTATTGGTTTGATACCTATAATGGAAGCCGTTTCAGTATAGTAAGGATACATATGTATCCGCGATTGAGAATTCGTTGATCTAGATTTCTTTCTTCTATTTATCGTAAAATATCCGGTATGCGAAGACAAATGATGGAATGGATACATAGATGCGCACACGCATTGTGTTAACTTCTATTCTGTATTTGGAGGCCTTGATACTAATTCAGTGATATCCATTAGATCCAAAAATGAATCAACTAAATCGTCTTATATATATATTTCAGATATATTTCAGATTAAAGTCTACTATTTTTTTTGGAATGCATAAATATATTATTTCCATGATTTGAAAAAAAAATCGGGAAATCTTAAGGAAATTAAGATTTTTGTATATAAAAAATTTGAAATAAGTGTCATTACTATTACTGATCAAAAAAAATATCTATAAAATAAGAAAAAATATCTATAAAATAAGAAAGGGGGAGAATAAAACTTTAAAATTATGGTAAAAAATTTTTTTCTACCGGGTTTTTCACAAGAAAAAAAAGAAGAAAACCCCGGATCGGTTGAATTTCAAGTATTCAATTTCACCAATAAGATACGAAGACTTACTTCACATTTGGAATTGCACCGAAAAGACTATTTATCTCAAAGAGGTTTACGTAAAATTCTGGGAAAACGACAAAGGCTACTGTCTTATTTGTCAAAGAAAAATGGAATACGCTATAACAAATTAATAAATCAGTTGAATATTCGGGAATCACAAATTCGTTAATTTGACGAGTCATTTGGAATTATTCGATTTATTAGTTCTTGAACTTTAATAATTTTTTTTTTGTTTTTGTATAACCCAATTCATGGAAAAATAAATCGAGGAAAAACCTATGAATGTCCCAGCTACAAGAAAAGACCTCATGATAGTAAATATGGGCCCTCATCACCCATCAATGCATGGTGTTCTTCGACTTCTTGTTACTCTGGATGGTGAGGATGTTATTGATTGTGAACCAATATTGGGTTATTTACACAGGGGGATGGAAAAAATTGCGGAAAACCGAACAATTATACAATATCTTCCTTATGTAACACGTTGGGATTATTTAGCTACTATGTTCACAGAAGCAATAACCGTAAACGGGCCGGAACAGTTGGGAAATATTCAAGTACCCCAAAGAGCCAGCTATATCCGAGTAATTATGTTGGAATTGAGTCGTATAGCTTCTCACCTACTGTGGCTGGGACCTTTTATGGCGGATATTGGTGCACAAACCCCTTTCTTCTATATTTTCAGAGAAAGGGAATTAATATATGATCTATTCGAAGCTGCCACAGGTATGAGAATGATGCATAATTTTTTCCGTATCGGGGGAGTAGCGGCTGATCTACCTCATGGTTGGATAGATAAATGTTTGGATTTCTGCGATTATTTTTTAACACGGGTTGTTGAATATCAAAAACTTATTACACGAAATTCTATTTTTTTAGAACGGGTTGAGGGAATAGGCATTGTTGGTGGAAAGGAAGTAATAAATTGGGGTTTATCAGGACCGATGCTTCGGGCTTCCGGAATACAATGGGATCTCCGTAAAGTTGATAATTATGAGTGTTACGGGGAATTTGATTGGGAAATTCAATGGCAAAAAGAAGGAGATTCATTAGCTCGTTATTTAGTTCGAATTGGTGAAATGGTGGAATCCATAAAAATTATTCAACAGGCTTTGGAAGGAATTCCCGGCGGGCCATATGAGAATTTAGAAATTCGTTACTTTGATAGGGAAAGGGAACCAGAATGGAACGATTTTGAATATCGATTCATTAGTAAAAAACCGTCTCCAACTTTTGAATTGCCGAAACAAGAACTTTATGTAAGAGTTGAAGCCCCAAAAGGAGAATTAGGAATTTTCCTAATAGGGGATCAGAATGGTTTTCCTTGGAGATGGAAAATTCGTCCACCTGGTTATATCAATTTGCAAATTCTTCCTCAATTAGTTAAAAGAATGAAATTGGCTGATATTATGACAATACTAGGTAGCATAGATATTATTATGGGAGAAGTTGATCGTTGAAATGATAATTGATACAACAGAAGTACAGGATATCAATTCTTTTTTCAGATTGGAATCTTTAAAGGAGGTCTACGGAATTCTATGGATACTTGCCCCTATCTTTACTCTTGTATTGGGAATCACCATAAGTGTACTAGCAATTGTATGGTTAGAAAGAGAAATATCCGCAGGTATACAACAGCGGATTGGACCTGAATACGCTGGTCCTTTGGGAGTTCTGCAAGCTCTAGCAGATGGAACAAAACTACTTTTTAAAGAGAGTCTTATTCCATCTAGGGGAGATACTCGTTTATTCAGTATCGGACCATCCATATCAGTCATATCAATTATAATAAGCTATTCAGTAATTCCTTTTGGATATAACTTTGTTTTATCTGATCTCAATATCGGTGTTTTTTTATGGATTGCGATTTCGAGTATTGCTCCGATTGGACTTCTTATGTCAGGATATGGGTCAAATAATAAATATTCCTTTTTAGGTGGTTTACGAGCTGCTGCTCAATCGATTAGTTATGAAATACCATTAACTCTATGTGTTTTATCAATATCTCTACGTGCGATTCGTTGATACAAAAACTTTTCGGCTATGCCTATGCGACTTTGTTTGTAGGACACTTTATAAGAAAGGGGTATAATAAATAAATTCATTATTATTATTCTCAATTCGGATTGAAGAACAAAAAGAAGATGGTTAGATGAGTGAAATCAGACAGCTTCCATTGAATAAAATTCAATAGAATTTAAGAATACTATATTACTTACATTATATATTACATTATCAGACGAGATTTGATGTATGGTCTAGTATATATAGTATGATGATTTATAATTGCAGTCAAAATATTGAGTCTCATTTTCTATGTATAAGAATTTAGTGAAAAAAAATGAGAAGCATAAGAGTCTGATTACCCCAGGATTGGTTTATTAGTAATCTTGTCTTGAAGCGGGTTCAAAAGAAAAGACCAACCTTATTGAGTTTTTGCTACCATTTACATGAATTATCATACATTTATTTACATAAAAAAAAATAAGGAAGGCTCATAAAAAATTGAGTGGATGGTGAGAAGCACCAAGATACACAAAAGATTAGTAACACGGATTATGTAAATTTTCAAAAGAAATTTGCAAAAAAGAGCATTTCGACATAATAGAAAAAAGAATACTAATTGGGACTTTAAGTTGGTAGAAAAAAGAGGGCAGTACTACCCCAAATTCCGGTCCAGAGTATGCTCCTATCCACTGATAAAATAAATGACTATCGGGAACGAAATAATCCTTTAATTTGTTTTATTTGCAAAAAAAAGACGAATAGGAACGAAAAAAAAAAAGCGACCCCTTTTTTTTTCGCTTTTTTTTATCCATATTTATGGAGATAGAATTGATGTGAGAATTAAGAAACTAATATGTAATTATTTTTCGTAATCGAAAACGAAAGTCGGGGGGTTTATTAGATAATTCTAAAAAATTTTTTTATTGAAGAATTACGTTATTACTTAAAAAATTCCATTTCTTTTTTTAAGGGATAAGATCAATTCAGAAGTACCTTTTGTATCTTTTATAAAAAATTAATAAAATTTCTCTTTATTAGTAAATTTGAACAGACAGAATTCAATTGGTCTAATTCAGAACCGTCCGATAAATTGGAATCTTATCCATCTTAGGGATATAGCAAAAGAGAAATAATCGGCCTGGTCCTTAGATTTATTTAAGACTTTCGGAGGAGCCGTATGAAGTGAAAATCTCATGTACGGTTCTGGAACAGCGATGGGGACAGTAATGTTATCACCGACTAGGATTATCTAATAGTTTAAGTACAGTTGATATAGTTGATGCACAATCAAAATATGGTTTTTGGGGGTGGAATTTGTGGCGTCAACCTATAGGTTTCATCGTTTTTCTAATTTCTTCCCTAGCAGAATGTGAAAGATTACCCTTTGATTTACCAGAAGCAGAAGAAGAATTAGTAGCAGGTTATCAAACCGAATATTCGGGTATCAAATTTGGTTTATTTTATGTTGCTTCCTATTTAAATCTATTAATTTCTTCATTATTTGTAACAGTTCTTTACTTGGGCGGTTCAAATATCTCTGTTCCGTATATATTCGGTTCCAAGTTTTTTGAAATAACTAAAGCATATGGAGTTTTTGGAACTACAATTGATATCTTTATTACATTAGCTAAAACTTATTTGTTTTTGTTCCTTTCTATCACAGCAAGATGGACTTTGCCTAGGCTAAGAATGGACCAATTATTAAATCTTGGGTGGAAGTTTCTTTTACCTATTTCTCTTGGTAATCTATTATTAACAACTTCGTCTCAACTGTTTTCACTGTAAAAGATTGATCTCTATATTTGTAACTTGTCTCAAACAAGAGAAAGAAATGAAAATATTCATAGCATATATATTCACGATATGTTCCTTATGGTTACTGGGTTCATGAATTATGGTCAACAAACAGTTCGAGCTGCAAGGTACATTGGTCAAAGTTTCATGATTACCTTATCCCACGCAAATCGTTTACCTGTAACTATTCAATATCCTTATGAAAAATTAATTACATCGGAACGTTTCCGCGGTCGGATCCATTTTGAATTTGATAAATGCATTGCTTGTGAAGTATGTGTTCGTGTATGTCCTATAGATCTACCCGTTGTTGATTGGAAACTAGAAACGGATATTCGAAAGAAACGATTGCTTAATTACAGTATTGATTTCGGAATTTGTATATTTTGTGGTAACTGTGTTGAGTATTGTCCAACAAATTGTTTATCTATGACTGAAGAATATGAACTTTCGATTTATGATCGTCATGAATTGAATTATAATCAAATTGCTTTGGGCCGTTTACCAATGTCAGTAATTGATGATTATACAATTCGAACAATTCAAAATAATTCAATTTAAATAATATATGAAATACTAATAATATTATTTATTATATCATAATAATAATCTATATATATATAAATATAGAAATAAAATCGGATTCAATATTCATATCTATTTATTATATATAATAGATATGAATATTAAATATTTCAATTTAGACAAAAATGTTCTCTAAAAATAGAAAAACTATTCTAGAATTCTCTTAGAAAATAGATATTCTATTATTTACATTATATAGATATAAAATAGATATTATATAATATATAGTAATATATAGCGAGAAATTCTATATTACTTTCTATATTACTAGAATTAAATAAATAATATATAAATATATATAGTTATACTTATAGTTTCGACCTACTCTTTCATACAACGAATGAAATTACATGGGTCCTATAATTGGTACCTATTCCCACTTGTTAGGATTTGATTAATATCAATACGGGGAGAAATCCCGTATATCAAATTTTCCCGGTCATATCAATTAAGGTCATGAAATTTCGATTTATTTATCTCTCATTTTATATATAATGGATTTGACTGAACCACTACATGATTTTATTTTAGTCTTTTTGGGATCAGGTCTTGTATTAGGAAGTCTAGGAGTAGTATTATTTACCAACCCCATTTTTTCTGCTTTTTCGTTGGGACTGGTTCTTGTTTGTATATCTTTATTCTATATTTTATCAAACTCCCATTTTGTAGCGGCCGCACAACTACTTATATACGTGGGAGCCATAAACGTTTTAATCCTATTTGCTGTGATGTTCATGAATAGCTCGGAATATTACCAAGATTTTAATCTTTTGACCGTTGGGGGTGGAATTACTTTGATGGTTTGTACAAGTATTTTTGTTTCACTAATAACTACAATTCCAGATACATCATGGTACGGGATTATTTGGACAACAAGACCAAATCAGATTCTAGAGCAAGATGTAATAAGTACTAGTCAACAAATTGGAATTCATTTATCAACAGATTTTTTTCTTCCATTTGAACTAATTTCAATAATTCTATTAGCTGCTTTGATAGGTGCAATTGTCGTGGCTCGCCAGTAATAAATCTTTCGAACTAGCAATAAAAAAAATTCCATCTTTTTTGCCAATATATTCTTTAGTCAATTGAATCCGTTGAATTGTTGTTCATATTCTATAAATATATCAAAATGAATCAAAATTGATAAGGAGTTGGTCGATGATGCTTGAACATGTACTTGTTTTGAGTGCCTATTTATTTTCTATAGGTATCTATGGATTGATCACGAGTCGAAATATGGTTAGAGCCCTTATGTGTCTTGAACTTATACTGAATGCAGTTAATATAAATTTTGTAACCTTTTCTGATTTTTTTGATAGTCGCCAATTAAAAGGAAATATTTTTTCTATTTTTGTTATTGCTATTGCAGCCGCTGAAGCTGCTATAGGACCGGCTATTGTTTCTTCAATTTATCGTAACAGAAAATCAATCCGTATCAATCAATCGAACTTGTTGAATAAATAGTATTAAACCTGATTAATTATAAAAATTGGAATTTGGAATAATGTGATATTTATCAATTAAAATTTGCATGTTTGCAACAACGTAAGAAATCAAAGTATCTTGGCCCTCTTCTCTTCTTATGAATTGATCCGGAAGTCTATTTTTAGTATCAAAATTCTGGTAAATCGTTGATTCATCTGGTGTCTAAATATATAATTCATTTACGAGTTTACTAGATCGAAATTTTGCAATTTTTTATGTTAAAAAAAAATAAATCTAGATCCAATGTCACATTCAGTAAAGATTTATGATACATGTATAGGATGTACTCAATGTGTCCGAGCCTGCCCCACAGATGTATTAGAAATGATACCTTGGGATGGGTGTAAAGCTAAACAAATAGCTTCTGCCCCAAGAACAGAGGACTGTGTCGGTTGTAAAAGGTGTGAATCCGCCTGTCCAACGGATTTCTTAAGTGTTCGAGTTTATTTATGGCATGAAACAACTCGAAGCATGGGTCTAGCTTATTGATACCTTTCAAAAAAACAAACACCACGAGAATACGTTTTTTTTTTATTTTTTACTGGTAAAAACCCGCGCTCAAAATAGAAAAAAATTAATAATAAATTTTTTTTTTTTTTTATTTTGAGCGCAGGTTTTTCTGGTCTAAGTGTATCTTATTTTTATCACGAATTTTTTTCCTTGGTTAACAATAGTTGTACTTTTGCCAATAGCCGGGGGTTCCTTAATCTTCTTATTTCCTCATCGAGGAAATAAGGTAATTAAGTGGTATACGATTTGTATATGCTTAATCGATCTCCTTCTAACAACCTATGCATTTTGTTATCATTTCCAATTGGATGATCCATTAATCCAACTAACGGAAAATTATAAATGGATCAATTTTTTTGATTTTTACTGGAGATTCGGAATAGATGGACTCTCTATAGGACCCATTTTACTGACAGGATTTATTACCACTCTAGCTACTTTAGCGGCTCAGCCTGTTACTCGAGAATCCCGATTATTCCATTTCCTCATGCTAGCAATGTATAGCGGTCAAATAGGACTATTTTCTTCTCGCGACATTTTACTTTTTTTCATCATGTGGGAATTAGAATTAATTCCAGTTTATATACTTTTATCCATGTGGGGGGGAAAGAAACGTTTGTATTCAGCTACAAAATTTATTTTATACACTGCGGGAAGTTCTATTTTTTTATTAATGGGAATTCTAGGTATCGGTTTATATAGTTCGAATGAACCAACATTAAATTTTGAAACATTAACTAATCAATCGTATCCTGCGGCGCTCGAAATACTATTCTATATTGGGTTTCTTTTTACTTTTGCTGTCAAATTGCCGATTATACCCTTACATACATGGTTACCAGACACCCACGGAGAGGCACATTACAGCACTTGTATGCTTTTAGCTGGGATTTTATTAAAAATGGGGGCATATGGATTGATTCGAATAAATATGGAATTATTACCACACGCTCATTCTATATTTTCCCCCTGGTTAATGATATTAGGTTCAATTCAAATAATCTATGCAGCTTCAACATCTCTTGGTCAACGTAATTTAAAAAAAAGAATAGCTTATTCCTCGGTATCTCATATGGGTTTCATAATTATTGGAATTGGTTCCATAAGCGATACGGGGCTCAATGGGGCCATTTTACAAATAATCTCTCATGGATTTATTGGCGCTGCGCTTTTTTTCTTGGCGGGAACTAGTTATGATAGACTACGTCTTCTTTATCTTGACGAAATGGGCGGAATGGCTATACCAATGCCAAAAATATTCACAGTTTTCAGTATCTTATCGATGGCTTCTCTTGCATTGCCAGGCATGAGTGGTTTTGTTGCAGAATTGATGGTTTTTTGGGGAATAATTACCAGTCAAAAATATTTAGTAATGACAAAAATACTAATTACTTTTGTAACAGCAATTGGAATGATATTAACTCCCATTTATTCATTATCCATGTTACGGCAGATGTTCTATGGATACAAGCTTTTTAATACGCCAAACTCGTATTTTTTTGATTCTGGGCCGCGGGAATTATTTATTTCGATTTCTATCCTTATACCCGTAATTAGTATTGGTATTTATCCAGATTTCGTTTTCTCATTGTCGGTTGACAAGATTGAAGCCATTTTATCGAATTTTTTCTAAATAGTTTTTCTCGCGAATAAATGAATCAACCCCCCCCCCCCAAAAAAAAAAGAGAAATAAACCCCATTTTTTTTTATTTGGATTAATTGTAATCGAATATGTTTGTTGTTTGTGAGAACCCCTTGAATCATTACATTACTTGATTCAAAGGGTTCTCGACAATTTATTCGAAGTTTTCTTTATATATTCATATATAATTTATATATGAATATAGAATTTCTTATATATATATATCCATTCATGCTTTCTTTATTTCGATTTGTCAAGTCCTTTACTCACTTTAATTCAATTAGATGTAAATGAGCCATAACTGTGCAATCCTATACCTAATAGATTGATACCAAAATAACATATCCAAATTATAAGAAAGCCCAGAGAGGCCGCTATTGAAGAATTTACGCCTTCCAATTTCTTATTTTTTCTAGTATGTAAATAAATCGCAAATATGGTCCAAGTAATAAAGGCCCAAGTTTCCTTTGGATCCCAATTCCAATATGATCCCCATGCCTCATTAGCCCATACTGCTCCTGAAAGAATACCTATCGTTAAAAAAATAAAGCCCAGACTAATAATACGATAACTCCAACGATCCAATTGTTGAATAAACTGAGACCTATAATAATTTCTAGAAGAAGAAAAAACATTTTTTTTAAAAAAAATGTTGTTTTCATTCATATTCATGTATTGGATCTCAGCAAAATAAAATGATTCATTTAAAAAAGAAAGATCATTGCTTTTACCAAAAATTTGTATGACTTCTCGAAATGTAATAACTAAAATTGCTACTGATAATAACGATCCACATAAAAGAGCTGCATAGCCAAATATCATCATACTTACGTGCATCATTAACCAATGAGATTGTAAAGCGGGTACTAATATTCCAGATTGATGCATTTCGGTTAAAATACCCGAAGTTGCAAAACCTTGGGTAAAAATGACACTTGGTGCAATTATTGTACTTAAATCGTTTTTATGCTTTTTAAAACAAAAAAAAACCATATGAAAAATGGAAAAACCCCAGGAAAGAAAGATTAAAGATTCATATAAATCACTAAATGGTAAATGGCCCGACAAAATCCAGCGAGTAATTAACAATCCCGTTATACAGAAAAAAGTTATTATCATACCATTTTTGGACGAATCATATAATCCTAAGATTTCATTGATTAATAAGGTTATCAAATGAGTTGAAATTACAATTGATACGACCGAAAACGATATATGAGTTAATATATGCTCTAAAGTTGAAAATATCATAAAAAAAGGTGTCTGAATACTAATACGAGGAATAAAAATCGGAAATTGAATTCATTTAGGACTTACTCTTTTAGAAGATAAGATGCCATGCCGCCACTCGGACTCGAACCGAGATGCTTTAGCACTGCTTCCTAAGAGCAGCGTGTCTACCAATTTCACCATAGCGGCTTACTCGAAATGATAATAACCGATTTATTGTCAATCGTCGAGATTCAAAAAATGCAATAAATATTAGTAAACAATGAAAGGAATTCTATTTAAATTATTTCAAGAAATTTGAAATTGATTATTAAATTTATTAATTTATTATATATATTATATTCTTTTTTTTAGAAGAAATTTAGAATAATATAATTAAATAAATCATATAAAATTAATCATATAATAATATATATAATAAATTAATAATATATATAATAAATTAATAATTGATTTCAAATCAAAATTCATTTTATTTTTTCAAACGTTTTTATTTCAATACGAATTCTTATTGTCGTTTTTTTGTTTCGAGTTTTAGTTTTCACATTGAACAACGAGGAATGTTTTTCGTAGTTGATTATTTTTTTTTTTCAAAAACAAGCACTGTTGAAACTAGATAATTCTTACTTCAATTCGCAAATGGAACAAAAAATTATCTTTTGTAATTTTGAATGACTCATTTATGTATTCTAATTAAAAGAACTTCTATTATTCTTATTTATTTTCTGAACCGAAAGAAATGTCTTTCTATTCATTTTTTCAATGAAAGAAAAAAAAGTCAAAAAAACATTTTTTTTTGTATTACCAATTGAGTATTACATTCTAAGGATTTTCCTTTCTTATTCTAAACTAGATACTAAAATAAATATATCTGAGTTATGAGTTATTATTCCATTTTTTTTTAGGATAAAAAATTCTATAAATTCAATATTAGATTATAGAATATTCTTTGAATCCAGCTAATTAAGATTATTCCAACGTTTGTATTTGTTATACAAAAAAACTTTTCGAATTTCCTGTAGAAATTGATTGCGCTAATGAATACGCTTTCAATGCTGTCCAACATCCCCTCTTTTTCCAAAGAGTTTTCCGGATTTTTTTTTTTGATCTAGAAGTGCGTTTCTTTGGAACTGCCATCTAACTAGTATATTTTTTTTTTTCATTGTTACAGGTCATGTGAAAGACATATCTTATATTCTGTAAATGAAAACTAATAGTTCTTTGCTTAATTAGCTATATATACCCCTCTTTTTTTTTTTCTATTTCAAGTAAAATATTCGATATTATACCACCTTTTTAAAAATTTTGCCAAACATGGATATCTTTGTATTTTAATAGAAAAAATGTAAAAAATTAATTAGTTCGAAAATAAACTAATGCTTTTGAATATAAATAACAAATTTTTTATTTTTATTTTATTAGTTAGTTTTTATTTTTTTCTTATTTAGTTTTTTTATTTATTAATATAATATTCTAATTATTTTAGAATTTTTATTATAATACTAAATTCCTAGTAAAAAATTACTAAAAAAAGTTTTTTTCACTAGGAATTTTTTTATTGGACCCTTTTTTCTTTGTATTTTGAAATATTAATCTTATAAGTATTGTGCAAAGATTCAGAATAATAGATAATTCTATTTATATGTTTACTCTTTTTTATTAACTGAAGCCTTTACAAAATAGATAAAACCGAAACAAAACTCATTACGAATCAAAATCTTTTTTTTTTATGGACTATACACATCAATCTTCATGGATCATACCTTTTCTTCCACTTCCAGTTCCTATGTTGATAGGAGTGGGACTTCTACTTTTTCCCACAGCAACAAAAAATCTTCGCCGTATGTGGTCTTTTCCGAGTATTTTCTTGTTAGGTATAGTTATGCTTTTTTCGATCGATCTGTCTATCGATCAAATCAATAACAATAAGAGTTCCTTCTATCAATATGTGTGGTCTTGGACCATAAATAATGATCTTTCTTTCGAGTTTGGTTACTTGATCGATTCACTTACCTCCATTATGTTGATATTAATTACTACTGTTGGCATTTTTGTTCTTATTTATAGTGATAATTATATGTTTCATGATCAAGGATATGTGCGATTTTTTGCTTATATGAGTTTTTTTAATACTTCAATGTTGGGATTAGTAACTAGTTCTAATTTGATACAAATTTATATTTTTTGGGAATTGGTTGGAATGTGTTCTTATCTATTAATAGGTTTTTGGTTCACACGGCCTATTGCAGCCAATGCTTGTCAAAAAGCATTTGTAACTAATCGTGTAGGGGATTTTGGTTTATTATTAGGTATTTTAGGTCTTTATTGGATAACGGGTAGTGTAGAATTTCGGGATTTGTTTCAAATATTCAATAACTTGATTTATAATAATGACGTCAATGTTTTTTCTGTTACTTTGTGTGCCCTATTGTTATTTTGCGGTTCTGTTGCTAAATCTGCTCAATTCCCCCTTCATGTATGGTTACCAGATGCTATGGAAGGTCCCACTCCCATTTCCGCTCTTATACATGCTGCTACTATGGTAGCGGCGGGAATTTTTCTTGTAGCTAGGCTTCTTCCCCTTTTTATAGCTATACCCCCTATAATGAATGGAATTGTTTTTATAGGTATACTAACATTAGTATTGGGAGCTACTTTAGCTATTGCTCAAAAAGATATTAAGAGAAATTTGGCTTATTCTACAATGTCACAA